CCGTTTATTTTTCAAATGATTCATATCGTCAAGTGTACCCATTCCAAATTTCATCCCAATCAAATGATCTGCAGCTGCCAATATATCTCGCGGTAACAAAAATCTATTGTTAGGGGGTATATCAAGATTCAGTCTCCGATTCATATTTCGTCGACCAACCCTTCCTAATTCACACCTTTGTTGAAAGAATTTCTTTTGTAATTCCTTACATATGGATTCAGAAAATACTGGATCCCCACCTACACAAGCAAATTGTTGATAAAATTCCAAAATGGCATTTTCTTTTGACCCAATTTTTTTTTTCTCCTTATCAGTCAGGAAAGACAAAAAAATTTCTGGGTAGCAAACATTCTCTAGAATTTCGCTTAGATTCGACCCCATAGCTGATGATAGAACTAGAATAGATATTTTCTGTTTCCTACTTACACGAGCCCATATCCGTGCTTTTCTATCAATCTCTAATTCTAATCTGCCTCCCCAATCTGATATTATGGTGCCCGTATAGACCGACATTCCGTTATGGTCCAATTCTGACCGGTAATAAATTCCAGGGCTTTGCAATATTTGATTGATCACAATTCGGTATATTCCATTTACTAGAGAAGTTCCCAGGGAATTCATTAGAGGAATGTTGCCAATAAAAATTGTTTGCTCTAGCATATCCCTACTGGTTTTCAAAATTAATCCCGCGGATACATATAATTCCGAAGAATATGTGAGTGAGTCATACACAGCATCTCTTTCTTTTATCAACGGTTCTACCAATTGGTATGTTTCCACAAATAATTGAAATTCCATTTCTTGATCTGTATCTTCAATTTTTGGAAACTTATAAAGTTCTTCCGTCAAGCCCTGATCAATAAACCTACAAAATCCTTCAAATTGTATATGATTAAATCCAGGTATTGTAGACATTTCCTCATTTCCATCCCGGAGCATTTTTTATTTTATTTCCCATTTAGCGAAAAACCCCACTATTGTATTGGATCATTCTTTATCGAATCATATGAATCGATCTAGCAATGATGGGATTTATATTCTGTTTACTGAATCACATGAAATTTGACCCAACTAATACATATATGTAATGTATTAAATACGTATGAACGGAAGAATAAATATCATTTTCTACTCAAATTCGAATGGAATTTGCAACAGATACAAACGAATAAAGAATTGATAAATGCCACTTATAATTATGACGTTTTCTGATCTATTTTTTCTTAGAGATTATAGTCGATTATGGAAAAAAAAGTGATAAAATTTCTACCATTATTATGATATTACATATTCCAATCTCTCACTGGATATCAGAAAAAGATAATGTCTTCAGAATTTTATCTATTCGCTAAGATTAAGACAGAATAAAATAGAGAGCTCATTTTTTTAGCACTTAACCAATCAATGGGTTCGGTTGTTCAAAAAAAGATTTGCAGAGAAGGAAGATATTTTTACCTAGTTTTAGTATTGAGTCGAAGTCATAGATCATAGCGATCATAGAATAGAATCGAAGTGCGTAAGCAAAGTCTATGTATTAAACACGTGCACTATATATCTTATCTGTCACCTCCTTTATTTTATAGAAGTTCTATTGGAGCAACGTAGGCCGTGCTGTATCCAAATTTCGATTTTATATTCCATCTATTTAATGAAAAATTGACACCCAAGAAATTCCTCCTTATGCCCTAGAGGCATCATATGGATAAGATATACCCAGATATATCTTATGTAACAATCTATCTTATAGGGTTTACATATACTCATAATTGCTATTATAATGGAAATCGAGAAGTCTCAAAAAAAAAAACGGATTAGTTATGTATATATATCAATTGTTATTTTCTTATGTCATTAAGGAAACACTATTTTAGATACAAATCCAATAATATTTAGTGAATTCACAGCCGATAGTTAATGGTTCTATTTTTTTTTTCGGGAAGATATTAAGGGGGGATATTTTCATCTATTTTGTATCAGTTTGGCGGCATGGCCGAGTGGTAAGGCGGGGGACTGCAAATCCTTTTTCCCCAGTTCAAATCCGGGTGTCGCCTGCTCAACACAAGACTAAAAAATCCTTAGTCTCTTCTACTGATATAACTCAACGAATTATTCTCCAGGGGAGGGCGGCTTTTGATACTTCTTTGATTCTAAACATCTGTAGAGGGCTGTAAATACTTGCGCCAAGGATTCACCAAAAGAAAAGATTAGAGTGATCGGTAAGTCTTGATAGCCCTTCCACTGGAGTGTCTACTAACTAGGCCTTGAATTCGATTGGCACTTTTTTTCTTTTCTATTCAGTAACCTTAGTCCTAGTCAAGACTAGACTAGTTTACGATTGTTTAAAAGACAGAATCGGGAGAGGGTAAGGATTAGATCAAATGGGGAATGGAGGTCTGTGATTGTGATGGATAGCGATCCGTCTTGATTCCCTATTTTTATGCCTTTTATTTAGTAAGGTCGAAAAAAGAAACACCGGATATTTTATTATCTTACATGTTCTATTAGTAACATCCCCTCGATACTTGGAAGGACGTCACTACCTGTTGTTATTTTGCTTGGGCTTAATGTTTCCCGATTCTACTAGAAATCATATTAAGAATAAATGGGTTTAGGGAATTAGTTCATCAACAGTGTTGGTGCAGAACACCCCCCCTTTTTTTTGACTCTGCACCATTGATTCCACTATTATTAGTGAGCAATAATGGAATAATTCCTGCATATTCATAGAGATAGGGGACACAAGTCACATGGATATAGTAAGTCTAGCTTGGGCTGCTTTAATGGTAGTCTTTACATTTTCCCTTTCACTCGTAGTATGGGGAAGAAGTGGACTCTAAGGGTACTACGAAATTGAGTTCGCTTTTTTAACTGTCTAATACTCAAAAAAAATAGTATGGTAGAAAGAAAAGAGTCATATATTTCTTTCTACCATACTATCCGATCTCATAGAATACTGCGGATTCTAGTCCGCTCATTTCATTTAAGACGAAAAATAAAAAAGGGAATCCTTGCTAAGAACTTCGAAGTCAAGTTTCATTCAACTTAATTATTTTGACTGACTGTTTTTACATATATGATAAGTAAAAAAGCAGTAGGGACTAGAATGAACAGTGCAGTAGCAATAAATGCAAGAATATTTACTTCCATAATCTCATCTTTCGTTTTTTTTTACTTCACAATAACTCGGGATTTAATCCCATAGAGATGATAAACCTTTCGCCTGTAAATTCAATGGGATGAATTACATCTCGATGATAATGATATTGACTCGGCCCAATATCGTGACTAACAATATCTGAGCTAGCAAATCGATTCACCGTCCAGAATTGTATAACATAAGAAGATCTTTTATCCATACCGAATCTTTTTAATCAAATAAAAAATGCCCTTTTTTTTCATTCTTTTTCGAAAAAAACTCTAGCCTTCCGGGTACAAGCATCTAATGAAATATCATCTAACTGCGTTTCCGCTTTCATTGGTTACAAATACAAACAAAGAATCGAGGGGAAATGGAAAGAAGGACAGGGTTAAGTTCTAAATTATGCTCCGTTTTTTTAATGATCTAAAAATTATGCTCCTTATCCCTCTTTCATCGCCCCTTTCATAGAAAAGGGTATGTCGGGACTGACGGGGTTCGAACCCGCAGCTTCCGCCTTGACAGGGCGGTGCTCTGACCAGTTGAACTACAATCCCCCAAAAATAAAAATAAGGTGTTAGGGATTAATTTAATCCTTTTGTTATTGCCAAAACGATTGAGAATCCATCGTTCAATGAACAAAAAGAGTCTTTTAGGTTCTTTGCTCTTTTCTTTAGACTTACAGATCGTGATATGAATCTAGATTATTAAAAAGATCAGAATTTATGAGAACAAAAAAGAGGAGTATATCTGAAAGTTTTTTCTTATTCTTTCTATAGCTAGCTATAGGATTATATAATGTGATCTTGGCTCAGCGAATCCTTGGGCCGAGCTGGATTTGAACCAGCGTAGGCATATTGCCAACGAATTTACAGTCCGTCCCCATTAACCGCTCGGGCATCGACCCCGGACAAATCAATTCTCAATCTATTGATAATCCATGATCAACTTCCTTTCGTAGTACCCTACCCCCAGGGGAAGTCGAATCCCCGCTGCCTCCTTGAAAGAGAGATGTCCTGAACCACTAGACGATGGGGGCATGCTTGCCCAAACGCCATCATACTATGCTCATAGTATGAACAGTTTGTTGAAATTGTCAATATAAGGATAATATGAAATATATAATATATTTAATAGAAAAAATATGAAGGTATATATTTCTAGGAGTGAGTTGTCTGCCAGAAAAAGGATTGAACTTCATTAAATTTCTCCCACTTTCATTCATTGTTAAGATAAGATGTGATATGCCTATCATACTAAACCAGGAAATTAACAAACACAAACGATAAATAAAATATGGAAAGAGGGGATCAAGAAGTTCTCGAAAAGGGTAATTAGGCCCGGCCTTGAAACAATTCATTGCATTGGTTGATATTTATGCAATATAAATAAACCCATTTATTTTGAGCCTATATTCATTCACTAGTGAAATGAAAATTCTCAGTCCACTAGCAACCACTATGAGTATGAGTCTATTGCATGTACTTATATATAATATATATGTATCAGAGTTATGTATCAGAGTATAGATATATCTTATCTGCATAGTAATTAATTCAGGAATTGAATCAAAGAGGCCCTTTTAACTCAGCGGTAGAGTAACGCCATGGTAAGGCGTAAGTCATCGGTTCAAATCCGATAAGGGGCTTTAGGTTTTTTCATAAAATTCCAGTCTTTGGATTCAGATTTGAGCGGAGAAGAATAGAGATATGATCTCGCTTTATAATAAAAAAGTAAGCTACTGTATAATTTCATTGTAATAAGTTATCATTCTAATGAATTATGTTATAGAATAGAGTTATGTTATAAAGTTAAAGATTTGTTGATTACAATAAGTAATGAGAATAATAATAAATAAGTCGTA